TGAAAGATTTCTTATCAATAGATTTCACACGATTTGACAATAGGATTACTAGTAATCCCTGTCGTTCTCACTAAAGCGCATATCTGTGTGGATATTAATATTAATATATCACCTTTTTCTCTGTTACAATACGACAATTCTAAATGGAAATAGTTTTAATTAAAAAAAATTATTAAGAATATATGTGTGTGTGCTATATGCCTTATTTCTCTGGGATTGTAGTTCAATCGGTCAGAGCACCGCCCTGTCAAGGCGGAAGCTGCGGGTTCGAGCCCCGTCAGTCCCGACCTAGTATCCGATGAGTCCACTGATTCATCTCTTTATTTTCTTTCAAGGGGCGGGGTGAGGAGTGGGATCTAATTCCCAGAGGGTCCTTATTTGTTTCTTTATTTTTCGTTTCTAATTTCTTATTGAGAAAATACAATAATGGCAATTTCAATTACTTCAATCAATTAGTACCGATCGGTGGGGGATAGACATATGTGGATTGCTACAATGGTTGGTAGCACCATATTTAGGATTCCAAGAGATAGTGTACTTTACTTGAACTTGATTTGTCCGTTTTTTGATTGCTCCTGATCCGTGGAAGGGAATCCAATACCCGTATCACCAGAGCACATACAGAAATTTGGATTCTTTTATTGTACGATACAAAATTCACTTAATTTTAACATAGTTACCTTGAAAAAATTTCAGATTAAAGCTATCCCCCTTCTAGCTCCGATTTTTTATAACCTAAATTACTAATTGGAAACAATCTAAATCTATTTATCAAACTCTACACTTCATTTTTTGTGTCCCAGTACCAATCGAAGGAAAGAAAGGAGCATTTTTATTTTAATAAAAGAAAGATCAAACAAAGAAAAGATCCACACCTCCTCTCTTAGTGAGGGAATGAATAATCTTTTTTTATTCCCATTGAAAGGGAAGGGCCTATCGAAGAAAGAATAAACTAAAAAAAAATAGTGAATTAATTTATCAATTAGATCTTTTCTTCTTCCTTTTTCCATTTCACTTCTACTATTTTGGTTTGTTTGTGACCAATGGAAGTGGAAGGTGGGTCAGATGCTACCTCATTATATGATATGATTCTATTAAAGAAGACGGTAGGTTATAGAAAATAACGAATGGATAAAGAATGCTAAATTCAAGGGGATTCTTGATTGGAGCAGGAATTTCCTTTTTGATTACGTTTTTATTCCTATTCCGTATGGATAAAAGATCTTCCTATGTTATACTATTACATTCTCGACGATGAATAGATTTGATAGCTCAGATATTGTTATTCATGATATTGATCCGATTCAATATCAGCGGGATGTATTCCTCCCGTTGAATTTACACGAGAAAGATTTAGAATCTCTATGGGATTAGATCCCGAGTTATTATGAAGTAAAAAAACGATGAAATTATGGAAGTCAATATTCTCGCATTTATTGCTACTGCACTGTTCATTCTAGTTCCTACTGCTTTTTTACTTATTATTTACGTAAAAACAGTCAGTCAAAATGATTAATTTGATTGAATAAAGCTTTAAGCTTTACTTCTGAGTTCTTATCAATAATGGAAGAAATGTAAAGGGGTTCAAATTCCACGTCTTAAATGAAATGAGCGGATTAAAATCAGCAGTATATGAGATCTGATAGTATGGTAGAAAGAAATATAGGAACCTTTCTACCACACTATTTATTAGTGTATAATTCTACCACACTATCGATTATTATATAAAATTAGAAAGTTTGACAAAGATATATAAGGCTTAATTAATATGGATCACTCTGTACTATGTATATTGATATATACGTAGATACTAAATGACATATTGCAATATACATATAAATAGTACCCCAATTCGAGTTCTTTGCTACATGCATGCTACATCCATTTGATTTGTACCGATTTTGATGAATATGATATAATCGACTGCCCACTTTGACTCTTATGTCTTACGGTTCTAAATTTCTAGTTTATTATTATTTTATTTATTTCTCCAATATGGATCCTGGGATCCGACGAAATAATCAAATCAATGGAAGAAGATATGGTACGGGCATAGAATAGATTATAGAAAATAAACCCAGTCGTCATCTTTTTTTAGCATTCCGAAAAGGAGTAATTGATTTAGCTACTTTCAGGTGATTCAAGGAATTCCATGGGAAATTCTTTATATTTGTAAAAAGAGTAGTCCATACCACCTATTTCTATCGCGTGAACCATGATAATTAAGTGAGTCGATACAACATAAAGAATATTTCTAGGAATCTAAAACAAAGGTAAATGCGCAATATGTGAATCGCCCAACGCACGCACGATCTTATTATTTATGCGTAGTACTTCGTTGGACAAACATTATATCGATGTTTTCCTCGGTATAAAGTACGTATCTACATAATAAATAACAGATAGACTTCCTCTTTGAACAGTAAAGCGAGAAACAAATAAAAAAGAGGTTGGTTGCTCCTCATTGTAATATCCATATAGAATTCTATGAAAAGCTAGTTGCATCAAAATAGAATATTTAGGATGAATTCGGTTGGAAAAAATTTCATATCATGTGTATTCCTTTTACTTTCAAAATACGAACATGGGAATCGTTGAAATATTTTTTTATTTAATTTAAAGGTTATTCCTCATCTATTACATTACCTTAACCGGATTCCCTTATAATTTTGAAATGAAGATATTTTTCTTTAAAAACGCTTTGCAGAACAATCTATGAAACTTAAATTATTGATACAGTTTTATTACTCAACTCAAGTAAATTAGTAATGACCCTAGAGTCCACTTCTTCCCCATACTACGAGTGAAAGGGAAAATGTAAAGACTACCATTAAAGCAGCCCAAGCAAGACTTACTATATCCATGTGAATTATGTCTCCTATCTCTATGAATATGAAGAAACTCTTCCATTATTGATCACTAATACTAATGTAATCAATGGCACAGAGTCAAAAAGGCACAGAGTCAAAAAGGGATTCTGAACGAAGGCTATTGATGAACCAATCCAATAACTCCACCTATAACAAGTTCATATATGATTTCTGGTAGAATTTGGAAGCATTAAGTACAAGCAAGATACACAGTTACTTTCTTGTAATTATAGAGGGAATGCTATTAATGGAAAATGGAGGAATAGTAAGACCTATTGTTTTGTTTCTTTTGTTACCCTTCATAATAAAATAAAAAAGCATAACAATATACAATCAAGATAGATCACTATCTATCCCATATCTCTATCTACTGTTTGATCTAATCCTTATGGCCTCCCGAATATTTCACAAAGACACTCGGGAGACTTTCTATTACATTCTTGCTTGGATGTTACCGAATAAAGAAGTTTTTTTTTTCAACTTTTATTCTTTATTTTTATTCTATAAAATCTATATATTCTATAAAATCTATAAAAGAAGCCAATTATTCATCCAATCCTGAATGTCTGAGCACTCATAAATTCTCGCGAGTCTGTATACAAAGCATCTTCCACCCCTTACCACAACTACCAATTCCCCACTCAACTATATAATTTCGGCCATTAGACATTATGGAAGTCTTGATAGCCTAGCCCTTCCTATACAAAAATCCTCCCTGGAATCCCAGGCGCAAAGATTGACAGTCTTTTAACCTCCAACTTCTTAAAATCAAGCGAGTATTGGAAGTTCAAGTCCTTTTCCTCTGCTTATGCTAGGATTCGGCGATTTATATAAGCATAAGCAAGCAAAGGGGTTTCGAGTTTTTTTATTGATCAGGCGACACCCGGATTTGAACTGGGGAAAAAGGATTTGCAGTCCCCCGCCTTACCACTCGGCCATGCCGCCAAAATTCTAAAAATAACTGGAAATATTCCTTTTTGGGTAGGTTATTACTTAATCCCCTTTCCTTTTTTTATTGTATTTGCATCTTGAATCCCATTTTCCTTATTTCTTTCCCAATAAACCTAAACGAAAAAAAATCCTTCCTTTTTTGATTGGAGCCGGATCCTTCTATTAATTGTATAGTATATCAAAACACACACCGCCTAAAACCCTCCCGTTTTCTATTGAAAGAAAAAATTTTTGAGTCACACAATAAACAATAAAAAATTCAACACAAATAAAACGGGACCCATTAACTTATTGGCTGTTAATTCATGAAAAGTTCTTGGATCCTCATTTTTGTTTCCTTAATGGCATAAGAAAATGCAATTGATACACAACTAATCAGTATCAATAAAAAAAAATGAATCCTTTTCAATTTCAAGTATAACAACAATTATGTGTATATGTAAACCCCCGAACAGAAATCGTTACACAGATCTACCTAATCCGGGATCTTATTTATATATGATATTCCCCCAGGGAATTAAGTTAATTAGCGCGCTTCAATTTTCAATTGAATATTATTGAATAGCAAATAGAAATTATGATATAGTAATAGTACGGCCCACGTTACCCTACCCCAAGTCGAACTGGGATAAGCGATATGCAGATGGTCTTCGTGTGCTTAATAAATACAACCCCTTATTGTGCACTTCAATCGTATTCCACGAATTCGACTAACAAATGGGTAAAAAAGCCTCTCTTTTCTGCGAATCATTTTTGAACAACTGAATCCGCGAAAAAAGTTAAGCCCTAAAAAAAAAAAGGTAAACTCTATAAGGTTCCTTTCTGTCTTTATCTCATTCATAGAGAACAGATCAAATACTGAATCCATTTACTTTATCTGGTACCTAATCAGCAGATCCTAATATCATAAGGTAGAAATTGGATCACTTTTGATATTCTATATAAGACTCCATAAGTTTAAGCGTCATAATTTTGTTTCCAGGAATGTTTTATTAATTCATTTCAATTTGTATCTGTTGCAAACAAATCTTATTTTAAGTAGAAAAATCTCTTTATTTCTCCGCTCATACGTATTTCATACATTCCATCTATGATATGTAGTTGGGTAAAATTTCATGTGATTCAGTAAACAGAATATGATTCCATCATTGCTAGATCAATCCACATCATTACTAGATC